AGGAACAAAAAATTTTAAATATTTTTTAACTCAATTAACTCAAACTGATTCTGATGGTCGAAAAATTAGCAGAAAATCGATTCGAATAAAAGAAATCAGTAAAGAAATACCCCGATGGTCATACAAATTAATTACCGATTTAGAACAACAATCAGGAGAATATCAAGAAAACATACCAATAGATCATCAAATTCGTTCAAGAAAGGGCAAACGTGTCGTAATTTTTACTGCTAACAGGGAGAATAGTGATTCTAATATTACGGATACTAATATGCCCGATGAAATCGACGAAGTGGCTTTGATACGTTATTCACAACAATCAGATTTTCGGCGGGATATAATCAAAGGTTCTATGCGAGCTCAAAGACGTAAAATAGTTATTTCAGAATTGTTTCAAGCAAATGTGCATTCCCTCCTTTTTTTTGAAAGACTACAAAAATTCCCTCTTTTTTCTTTTGATATCTCCGGATTGATTAAACTTTTTTTTCGAAATTGGGTGGGTAAGGGAGAAGCATTCAAAATGGTAGAGTATACAAAAGAACAAACAAAAAGAGAAGAAAAAAAAGAAAAGAACAAAAGAAAGGAAAAAGTGCGAATAGAGATAGCAGAGGCCTGGGATAGCATTCCACTTGCGCAAGTAATAAGAGGTTGTATGTTACTAACTCAATCTATTTTTAGAAAAAGTATTCTATTACCTTTATTAATAATTACAAAAAATATCGGCCGTATACTCCTATTCGAACTTCCTGAATGGGCTGAGGATTTCCAGGAATGGAATAGAGAGGTACATCTTAAATGTACCTATAATGGGGTTCCATTATCCGAAACAGAATTTCCAAAAAATTGGTTGACAGATGGTATTCAGATAAAAATATTGTTTCCGTTCTGTCTGAAACCTTGGCGCAAATCCAAACTACGATCCTCTCAGAAAGATCTAATGAAAAAGAAAAAAGAAAAAGATGATTTTTGTTTTTTAACAATTTGGGGAATGGAAGCAGAACTTCCTTTTGGTCCGCCCCGAAAACGTCCTTCTTTTTTTAAACCCATTTTTAAGGAATTCAAAAAACAAATTGCAAAATTAAAAAAGAAGTATTTTCGAGTTCTAACAGTTTTCAAAGAAAAAACCAAATTACTTCGAAAGGTTTCAAAAGAAATCAAAAAATGGGTTATCGGAGGTATTTTTTTTATAAAAAAAATAATAAAAGAACTTTCAAAAGTAAATCCAATTCTATTGTTTAGATTAAGAGAAGTATATAAATCGAACGAACTTAAAGAAGAAAAAGATTCCATGATAAGCAATGAGATAATTCACGAATCATTTAGTCAAATTGCATCTCCGAGTTGGACAAATTCTCCATTGACAGAAAAAAAAATGAAAGATGTCACTGATAGAACAAGTACAATCCGAAATCAAATAGAAAAAATCTCAAAAGAGAAAAAAAAAGTAACTCCAAGAATAAAAAATCTTAGTCCTAACAAAACAAATTATAATGCTAAAAGATTTGAAAAATGGCAAATATTAAAAAGAAGAAATGCTCGATTAATCTGTAAATTACCCTCCCTTTTTAAAATTTTCATTGAAAAAATCTATACAGATATATTTGTATCTATCATTAATATTCCCAGAATAAATACAGAATTTTTTCTTAAATTAACAAAAAAAATTATTGATAAATTGATTTACAATAATGAAAGAAAACAAGCAACAATTAATACAAAAAAGAAAACTCCAATTTCATTTATTTCGGCTATAAAAAAGCCACTTGATAAGATTCGAAATATTAAAGAAAATTCCCATATTTTTTATGACTTATCCTACATGTCACAAGCATATGTATTTTACAAATTATCACAAATAAAAATTAGTAACTCGGTAAGATCTGTTGTTCAATATCAAAATCAAAGAATACCCCCTTTTCTTAAGTCTAAAATAAAGGATTCTTTTGAAAGACAAGGAATGGATCATTCGAAATTAGCAAATAAGAAACTTCCGCGCTATGAAACGAATAAATGGAAAAACTGGTTAAAATGCCATTTTCAATACCATTTATCTCAGATCAGATGGTCTAAATTAATACCAGAAAAATGGCGAAATAGAGTTCGCCAGCGTTGTATAGCCAAAAAGGCAAATTTTAGCAAGCAGCATTCATATGAAAAAGACCTGTTAGTTGGTTCCAAAAAAAAATCTGAAGTATATTTATTATCTACTGAAAAAGATAATTTTCGAAAATACTATATATATAATCTTTTATCATATAAATTTATTAATTATGAAAATAAACCGGAATGCTTTTTTTATAGACCTCCCTTTCAAGGAAATAAGAAGCAAGAAATTTCTTATACTTATAACAGGTCTAAAAAAAACCTTTTTGATATACGGAGGAACATCCCTATTCCAAATGATCTAGGGCAGGTTGATATTCCATATATGGAAAAACCAGCTGATAGAAAATATTTTGGTTGGAAAATTTTCAATTTTTATCTTAGACAAAAAGTCGATATTGAGGCCTGGATCCTAATTGATACCAATAGGTATCAAAACGGGCACATTCATACTAACAACTCTCAAATAATTTCTAAAAAAAATATTTTCTATCTTATGATTCCAGAAACCAATTCACAAAATCTCCACAAAAGGTTTTTTGATTGGATGGGAATGAATGCAAAAAGGCTAAAGCGTCCTATATCGAATCTGGAGTTTTGGCTCTTCCCAGAATTTGTGTTACTTTATAAAGCATATAAAATGAAACCTTGGTTTATACCAAGCAAATTACTTCTTTTAAATTTAAATAGTAGTAAAAATATAAATATTAATGAAAAGAAAAAGATAAATTTGTTGATAGCATCGAATAAAAAGCATCGAAATGAAGAAGAATCCATAAGCCAAGGAGATCGCGGATCTGTTTTCTCACAACAAAAAGATATTGAAGAAAATTATGCAAGCTCGGACATGAAAAAGGAGAAAAAGAAAAAACAATACAAAAGCAATACAGAAGCAGAACTAGATTTCTTCCTGAAACATTATTTGCTTTTTCAATTGAGATGGGACGCAACTTTGAATCAAAGAATGATCAATAATATCAAGATCTATTGTCTCCTGCTTAGACTGATAGATCCAAGAAAAATTACTATATCCTCCATTCAAAAGAGAGAAATGAGTTTGGATATAATGTTGATTCAAAAGAATTTGACTCTCTCAGAGTTGATGAAGAAAGGAGTATTGATTGTAGAACCACTTCGTCTGTCTGGCAAAAAAGACGGACAATTTATTATGTACCAAACCATAGGTATTTCGTTGCTTCATAAGAGTAAGCATCAAATTAATCAAAAATATCAAGAGCAAAGATATGTTTCTAAGAAAAATTTTGATGAAACTATTTTACCACATCAAAGAATAACCGCAAATAGAGACAAAAAGCATTTTTATTTACTTGTTCCGGAAACTATTTTATCGTTTAAACGTCGTAGAAAAGTGAGAATTCTAATTTGTTTCAATTCAAAGAATATAAATTCTATAGATAGAAATCTAGTATTTTGGAATGAAAAGAACGTAACAAACAGCATCCAAGTTTCACATGACAATATTAATAGAGAGAAAAATAAATTAATGAAATTAAAGCTCTTTCTTTGGCCTAATTATCGATTAGAAGATTTAGCTTGTATGAATCGTTATTGGTTTAATACCAATAATGGCAGTCGTTTCAGTATGTTAAGAATACATCTGTATCCGCGATTGAAATTCTGTGAATAATACACTTTTTCTATATATCCTAGATCCTATTTCTATATACCCTAGAATATAAAATATAATTTATATAATTTCTAGGGTATATGAAAGTAAACAAATAGACAGATCATGCGCTTTTCTTATCTCCCATCTCATTCGAGTATCCAATATGAAATTAATTTGAATAATATCTCAATTAGATCTCAAAATGAATTAACAGAAACTTCTTAATTTTAGGTCTAAATTTTTCGATGCGAAAATGTACCAATCGTTTTCTATTCCTATCTAAATAGAATTTCAAATTTGATTGATTGGTCTGAATTCAGAAAATTAGGAGTTATTTGCATTAAATTATTGTATATACCACATAAAAACTAATAGCATTATTATTACTGATCGGTAAAATCCACATCTGTACAAGGAAAAAGGAGCATTTTTTTATGGTAAAAAATTCAGTAATTTCGATTATTTCTCAAAAAGAAAACGAAGAAAGTAAAGGGTCTGTTGAATTTCAAGTATTCAGTTTCACCACGAAGATAAGGAGACTTACTTCACATTTGGAATTGCACAAAAAAGACTTTTCATCTCAGAGAGGTTTGCGCAAAATTTTGGGAAAACGTCAACGACTACTAGCCTATTTGTCAAAAAGAAGTAGAGGACGCTATAAAGAATTAATTGATGAGTTGGATATTCGAGAAATAAAAACGCGTTAATTTGAAGCACGATACCATTTGATGAGCTTAGTCATTTAAATTTGAATGAACTTCTTTTTACTTTCAGAAATGCATGGAAGACTGACTCGGGAAAAACTTATGATTACACCAATTCCAAGAAATGACCTTATGATAGTGAATATGGGGCCTCACCACCCATCAATGCATGGTGTTCTTCGACTGATCGTTACTCTCGATGGTGAAGATGTTATTGACTGTGAACCTATATTAGGTTATTTACATAGAGGAATGGAGAAAATTGCGGAAAATCGAACAATTATACAATATTTGCCTTATGTAACACGTTGGGATTATTTAGCTACCATGTTTACAGAAGCAATAACTGTAAATGGACCTGAACAGCTAGGCAATATTCAAGTCCCTAAAAGGGCTAGCTATATTAGAGCTATTATGCTGGAGTTGAGTCGTATCGCTTCCCATTTGTTATGGCTTGGCCCTTTTATGGCAGATATTGGGGCACAGACCCCCTTTTTCTATATTTTTCGAGAACGAGAGTTGATATATGACCTATTCGAGGCTGCTACCGGTATGCGCATGATGCATAATTATTTTCGTATCGGAGGGGTCGCTGCTGATCTACCTTATGGATGGGTAGATAAATGTTTGGATTTTTGCGATTATTTTTTAACTGGGGTTGCTGAATATCAAAAGCTTATTACCCGAAATCCTATTTTTTTAGAACGAGTCGAAGGCGTAGGTATTATTGGCGGAGAAGAAGCACTAAATTGGGGTTTATCGGGGCCAATGCTACGAGCTTCCGGAATACAATGGGATCTTCGTAAAGTTGATCGTTATGAGTGTTATGACGAATTTGATTGGGAGATTCAATGGCAAAAAGAAGGGGATTCATTAGCTCGTTATTTAGTACGAATTAGTGAAATGACAGAATCCATAAAAATAATCCAACAAGCCTTGGAAGGAATTCCAGGGGGGCCATATGAGAATTTAGAAAGCCGGCGCTTTGATAGAATAAAAGACCCTGAATGGAATGATTTTGAATATCGATTTATTAGTAAAAAGCCTTCTCCCACTTTTGAATTGTCCAAGCAAGAACTTTATGTAAGAGTCGAAGCACCAAAAGGAGAATTGGGAATTTTTCTGATCGGAGATCAGAGTGTTTTTCCTTGGCGATGGAAAATCCGACCGCCGGGGTTTATCAACTTGCAAATTCTTCCGCAGTTAGTTAAAAGAATGAAATTGGCTGATATTATGACGATACTAGGTAGTATAGATATCATTATGGGAGAAGTTGATCGTTGAAATGATAATTGATATAATAGAAATAGAAGCTATCCATTCTTTTTCCAGATTGGAATCCTTAAAAGAATTTTATGGAATCATAGGGATGCTTGTCCCTATTTTCATTCTTGTATTAGGAATCATACTGGGTGTTCTAGTAATTGTTTGGTTAGAAAGAGAAATATCCGCAGGGATACAGCAACGTATTGGACCCGAATACGCGGGGCCTTTGGGAATTCTTCAAGCTTTAGCCGATGGTACAAAACTACTTTTCAAAGAAAATATTCTTCCATCTAGAGGAGATACTCGTTTATTCAGTATTGGTCCATCCATAGCAGTCATATCCATTTTACTAAGTTATTCAATAATTCCCTTTAGTTGTCGCTTTATTCTAGCTGATCTTAGTATTGGTGTTTTTTTATGGATCGCCATTTCAAGTCTTGCTCCCGTTGGATTGCTTATGTCAGGATATGGATCAAATAATAAATATTCCTTTTTAGGTGGATTAAGGGCTGCTGCTCAATCAATTAGTTATGAAATACCATTAACTCTATGTGTATTATCAATATCTCTACGTGTGATTCGGTGAGACATAAAAATTCCCCCATTTCTTTTCTTTCTAATTCTAACAAGAAAGTCAAATGATTTGAATATCGATTTTTTTATTCATCATTGAGTTGATGAATTAAACCAGATAGTTCTATGAGTGAAATAAAACGGCTTACAAATTTGCTGTTAAAAGAATGAAATCTCATTTCCTACGTACAAGAATAAGAATTAAGTGAAAGTAAACATAAGCAGTCAAGGCTGTTTACCCCAAGATTGGCTGATTAGTCATCATGACTTGAAGCGGGTTTAAAAAATCAATTGTATGGGTTTTTTCTATACTATTACCATAGCATAGATGTATTATCCTAATGAAAGATTAAAAAAACGAGTGGATGGTTAGGAAGACCAAGATACACAAAGGATTAGTAATGGAGATTCTGAAAATTATCCAATAGGATATTTTTGTTATAGAAAAATAATTCGAATTGGGGCTTTAAGTTGGTAGAAATTCTTAAGAAGTACTCCCCACGATTTCGACCCAGAGTATGTTCCTGTCCACCGATTAAGTAAATAACTATCAAAACGAAGAAATCTTTTACTTTTGATAATGCGAGTAATACCTCTTTTCTGAGAAAGGAGAATAGGAACGAAATCCAATTCTTGTTATGCAATGCCTAAATTCTTTTTCGTAATCGAAAACGAGAAGTTGAAATATCTATGGGATATTCCTCTAAAAAGTATTTTTTCTCATTCAAGGATAAGTTTTTAATCAAAAAAGAAAAATGAAAATTCTTAAAATATGAGATCAATTCAGAAGCACTTTTTTATTCTAATTATAAATATAGCAGACAGAATTCCATTAGTCTAATTCTAGGCCTTAGGATAATAGTTTTATTCTCTATCGATCCTACCATCAAGATAAATTGGAAAGGTTCTTTGTGACCTATGAGGAGCCGTATGAGGTGAAAATCTCATGTACGGTTCTGTAATAGCGATGAAAGCAGTGATGTTATTGTCGACTATGATTATCTAACAGTTTAAGTACAGTTGATATAGTTGAAACACAATCCAAATATGGTTTTTGGGGGTGGAATTTGTGGCGTCAACCCATAGGGTTTATCATTTTTCTAATTTCTTCTCTAGCCGAGTGTGAGAGATTACCTTTTGATTTACCAGAAGCAGAAGAAGAATTAGTAGCTGGTTATCAAACCGAATATTCAGGTATAAAATTTGGCTTATTTTATGTTGCTTCATATCTAAATCTACTAATTTCTTCATTATTTGTAACAGTTCTTTACTTGGGGGGGTGGAATCTTTCTATTCCAAACCTATTTGGTCCTGAGTTATTTGACATAAATCAAAGAGGGAAGGTTTTTGGAACAATAATCGGTATCTTTATTACACTGGCTAAAACTTATTTGTTCTTATTCATTTCTATTGCAACAAGATGGACTTTACCAAGACTGAGAATGGACCAACTATTAAATCTTGGGTGGAAATTTCTTTTACCTATTTCTTTGGGTAATCTATTATTAACGACTTCGTTCCAACTTCTTTCACTGTAAAGGAATAGAATATTCTATTCTTCATAACTTGTCTCAAACAAGAGAAAGAAACGAGTAAATTTATTTATAGATATTCCGACATGTTCCCTATGCTAACTCGGTTCTTGAACTCTGGTCAACAAACAATACGAGCTGCCAGGTACATTGGTCAAGGTTTCGTGATTACCTTGTCCCATGCAAATCGTTTACCTGTAACTATTCAATACCCCTACGAAAAATTGATTACATCAGAACGTTTCCGAGGCCGAATCCACTTTGAATTTGATAAATGCATTGCTTGTGAAGTATGTGTTCGTGTATGTCCTATAGATTTACCCGTTGTAGATTGGAAATTGCAAATGGATATTCGAAAGAAACGATTACTTAATTACAGTATTGATTTTGGAATTTGTATATTTTGTGGTAATTGTGTTGAGTATTGTCCAACAAATTGTTTATCAATGTCCGAAGAATATGAGCTTTCTACTTATAATCGTCATGAATTGAATTATAATCAAATTGCTTTAGGTCGGTTACCCGTCTCAATCATTGAAGATTACACAATTCGAACAATTTCTTCGAATTTACCTCAACTCAACAATGTATAAAACTCTCGATTTACAAAACATTTATAAATTCAAAAAAAAAAAAAAAGCTTTTGAAATTTTTTGGAGTTAAAGGAATGAGGTTTTTGCTTGGTGAATACAAAAGAACGGTTAGTTGGTGAGGGTCGTGGCTTGATTTTCATTTAAAATGAGTTTCTATTCGAATAATGTAATGATTTAATAATATAAAATAGAAAGATAAAGTTTTAACCTTTGCTTTCGAAACGAAAAAAAAGCAGTCCTGTATTTCCATCAATCCAAATCATCCCGATTCATTCAAATTCAATTAAATTAATATGTATATGTTAAAATAAAAAAAAAAGGATAACTTCTTTTTTCCTGGTCAGGTCAACAAAGACATGAAATATTTCGATTTTTTTGATAAAATCAAATGGATTTACCCGGACCAATACATGATTTTCTTTTAGTCTTTCTAGGATCGGGTCTTATATTAGGAAGTCTGGCAGTAGTATTACTTCCGAATCCAATTTATTCGGCCTTTTCGTTGGGATTGGTTCTTTTTTGTATATCCTTATTCTATATTCTATCGAACTCATATTTTGTAGCTGCTGCGCAGCTCCTTATTTATGTAGGAGCTATAAATGTTTTAATAATTTTTGCTGTGATGTTTATGAATGGTTCGGAATATTACAAAGATTTTCATCTTTGGACCGTTGGGGATGGGGTTACTTCGCTGATTTGTACAAGTCTTTGTATTTCACTAATTACTACTATTCCAGATACGGCCTGGTATGGGATCAGCTGGACTACAAAATTAAATCATATTTTAGAACAAGATTTGATAAGTAATAGCCAACAAATTGGAATTCATTTAGCAACGGATTTTTTTCTTCCATTTGAACTCATTTCAATAATCCTTTTAGTCGCTTTAATAGGTGCTATTTCTATAGCTCGTCAATAAGAAATCAACAAGTAATTCAAATCGAATTAACTAACACAAAAGCTATAATTTGTTAATTTGAATTACTTTTTTTTTAATCGAATAGAAAGGCTTTCGTTTTATATCGATCTATTTCTATTACCAATCTATTTTCCTGTTTCATATTTGTTATTTGTTAGAATCGAGTCTATTCAATTATTGTTCAGATTAAAACGAATCAAAATTGATAAGGAGTTGATTAATGATGCTCGAACATATACTTGTTTTGAGTGCCTATTTATTTTCTGTTGGTATCTATGGATTGATCACAAGTCGAAATATGGTTAGAGCCCTTATGTGCCTTGAACTTCTATTAAATTCAGTTAATATAAATTTTGTAACATTTTCTGATATTTTTGATAATCGTCAATTAAGAGGAGACATTTTTTCAATTTTTGTTATAACTATTGCAGCCGCTGAAGCAGCTATTGGACCGGCTATTGTTTCATCAATTTATCGTAACAAAAAATCAACTCGTATTAACCAATCAAACTTGTTGAATAAATAGTATTCATTGTACCGGTGGAAAATTGAATATTTAGAAATAAGTTCAAATTTATAGGTTTGAGACCTGTAAGGTATGATTGTGGTTGCAAAAACACAAGAAATCAAAGTATTTTGGTCCTTTTTGATAAAGAAATTCGGAAGAAAATTGATTATGATCACTCATTGATTCGTCCGGTATCTAACTTATAGGATTCATTTATAAGTTAGTTTACTAGATCGAAAATTTATGACGTTCAAAATGTATAGATCCAATGTCACATTCAGTAAAGATTTATGATACATGTATAGGATGTACCCAATGTGTCCGGGCGTGCCCCACCGATGTATTAGAAATGATACCTTGGGATGGATGTAAAGCTAAACAAATCGCTTCTGCCCCAAGGACCGAAGACTGCGTTGGTTGTAAGAGGTGTGAATCCGCGTGTCCAACGGATTTTTTGAGTGTTCGGGTTTATTTATGGCATGAAACAACTCGCAGTATGGGTCTAGCTTATTGATACATTCCATAAAACTCTACTTGAATCCATTTTTCTTTTTTTTTTTTTTACCGACAAAATCCGTGCTCAAAATAAAATTCAATTGAGCACGGATTTTTCTGGCCCAAGCGTATCTTGTCTTTACCACGAACCATTTTCCTTGTTTAACAATAATTGTGGTTTTGCCAATATTTGCAGGTTGCTTAATTTTTTTTCTTCCACATAGGGGAAATAGAGTAATCCGTTGGTATACTATATGTATGTGTATTTTAGAGCTTCTTCTAACGACTTATGCATTTTGCTATCATTTTCAATCAGACGACCCATTAATCCAACTAATAGAGGATTATAAATGGATCCTTTTTTTGGATTTTCATTGGAGATTAGGAATAGATGGACTCTCTATAGGACCCATTTTACTAACGGGATTCATCACTACTTTAGCTACTTTAGCGGCTTGGCCAGTTACTCGAGATTCTCGATTATTTCATTTCCTGATGTTAGCAATGTACAGTGGACAAATAGGATTATTTTCTTCTCGAGATCTTTTACTTTTTTTTCTCATGTGGGAGTTAGAATTAATTCCCGTTTATCTACTTGTATCCATGTGGGGAGGAAAAAAACGCCTGTATTCGGCTACAAAATTTATTTTGTACACGGCAGGGGGTTCTATTTTTCTTTTAATGGGAGTTCTGGGTGTCGGTTTATATAGTTCTACTGAACCAACATTAAATTTTGAAATATTGGCTAATCAGTCCTATCCCGCGGCCTTGGAAATATTATTTTATAGTGGATTTTTTCTTGCTTTTGCTGTCAAATTACCAATCATACCCCTACATACATGGTTACCAGATACCCACGGAGAAGCGCATTATAGTACTTGTATGCTTCTAGCCGGAATCTTATTAAAAATGGGAGCGTATGGATTAGTTCGGATCAATATGGAATTTTTTCCTCATGCTCATTCTCTATTTTCTCCTTGGTTGATAATAGTGGGCGCAATGCAAATAATCTATGCAGCTTCAACATCTCTGGGTCAACGGAATTTAAAAAAAAGAATAGCCTATTCCTCTGTATCTCATATGGGTTTTATAATTATAGGAATTGGTTCTATCACGGATATGGGGCTCAACGGAGCCCTTTTTCAAATAATTTCTCATGGATTTATCGGTGCTGCACTTTTTTTCTTGGCCGGAACAACTTATGATAGAATACGTCTTCTTTATCTTGATGAAATGGGTGGAATAGCTATCCCAATGCCAAAAATGTTCACGATGTTCAGTAGTTTTTCGATGGCCTCCCTCGCATTACCAGGTATGAGTGGTTTTGTTGCCGAATTAATAGTATTTTTTGGATTAGTTACTAGTCCAAAATTTCTTTTAATGACAAAAATCCCAATTACTTTTGTAATGGCAATTGGAATGATATTAACCCCTATTTATTTATTATCTATGTTACGCCAGATGTTCTATGGATACAAGATATTTAACGGCCCAAACTCTTATTTTTTTGATTCTGGGCCGCGAGAATTATTTCTTTCAATATCTGTTTTTTTACCCGTACTCGGTATTGGTATATACCCAGATTTCGTTCTTTCACTATCAGTTGAAAAGGTTGAAGTTATCCTATCTAATTCTTTTTATAGATCGTTTTTTTATTGATAAAAAAATGAAAAAACGATCTTATCGTTTCCAAAAAGGTTCGTTGTACAATGAAAAAAAAGAAGGCTTTTCCTTCTCTTGTGTTAAGTTTAAGTAAAAAAAAAAAGAAATTTGAACTAGAACTGGCGAGAGTGCCGCGAATCAAAGTCACGGGGCTCTCGCTAGTTCACACAAAGTGATATTCATATGCGTTGTATGCTTTTCTATTCCTATTCGGAAGTAGTAAGCTTTTTGAATTTAATTAGATGTTAATGTAAATGAACCATAACTATGTAACCCTATTCCTAATAGATTTACTCCAAAATAGCATATCCAAATTATAAGAAACCCAATAAACGCTACAATTGCTGAATTTGTACCCTTCAATTTTATATTTGTTTGAGTATGTAAATAAATTGCAAATATGATCCAAGTAATAAAGGCCCAAGTTTCTTTTGGGTCCCAACTCCAATAGGATCCCCATGCTTCGTTAGCCCATACTGCTCCAGAAAGAATTCCTATCGTTAAAAAGAGAAATCCTAGACTAATAACCCGATAACTCCAATAATCCAATTGTTGAATCAATTGCGACTTATAATAATTTATTGGAGAAAAAAAAGAAGTTTTTTGTAAAACATTTTTTCCCTTTCCTTCATTCATGTATTTGACTTTACCAAGTAAAAATGACTCATTTAAATTTAATAAACGATTATTCGTAGAAAAAAATCTTCTATTTTTTCTAACTGTAATGACTAGAAGTGATACTGATAATAATGATCCACATAAAAGGGCTACATATCCTAATATCATCATACTTACATGCATTATTAACCACTCGGACTGAAGAGCGGGTACTAATATTGTGGATTCGTGTATTTCAGTTAAAAGACCTGAGGTAGCAAATCCCTGGGAAAAAATAGCACTTGGGCTAATTATCGTGTTTAGAATATTTTTTTCTTTTTTGAAATATGGAACGATATAAATAAAAGAAAAACTCCATGAAAGGAAGATTAACGATTCATATAAATCACTTAGTGGAAAATGTTTTGAATAAATCCAACGAGAAATTAATAATCCTGTTATACACAAAAAGATCATTATCATGCCCTTTTCGGATGAATCATATAGTTTTACGATTTCATCGACAAAAAAGGTTATCAAATGAATTGTAATTAGAATTGAAACAGTCGAAAAAGAAATATGAGTTAATATATGCTCTAAAGTTGAAAATATCATAAAAAAAAGTTCCTTAATTATAAAATCGAAATCCGAAATTGAATTCATTATTATTCATTATAGGATCTATTTTCTTTTTTTAGGACATGTCATGCCGCCACTCGGACTCGAACCGAGATGCTCTAGCACTGCTTCCTAAGAGCAGCGTGTCTACCAATTTCACCATAGCGGCTTGTCTTGACCCTATAATAGCCTATGAATAAGAAATCGTCTAGATTTAAGAATGCAATATTTTGTTGGAAAGATTCAAATTGATGAATACAAATTTCTTCCAATATGTACTTGAAGGTTCATTGTTTTAGTTTAGGGTTTTAGTTTTATTGTGGGTTTTAGACTCTTCTCGACTGGAACTCTTGTAAAAGCAGCAAGTTTTACTATGCATTAAGCCCCCCCAAAAAACATTTTTTTAAATTTACCGTTTTTGAGTTATTTGATTTTAATTTAAAAAAGTACAACCCAAAAATAAGTTTTATGAATGAACAAAAAAAGATTTTAGATTATTCAAAATTCACACCTATTTATCCAGAATATTTTCATTAAGTGCTTTTGCGTGAATTGATAGGGAGAGATATATGGGCTTTATATAAGAATTTATAGAAATTAAAAAGTAAGAAAGTTGTGCAAAAAATATTATAGTACAAATAGGTTGATGGGAAAAAAAGAATCCCGTCCTGGAAAGAAAATATACGAAAATTTAAATCGAGTATCTTGTGTTTTTTTTGTTAAAAAAACTTTGTTTGAATTCGGTCAAAGTAACCAGAAGAATTCCATTTCCTGGTGAATTAATCAATGGGAAATGGAATTGGGGGATTTTTTTTTTGAAACGGAAGGGTTCCGTTTTTGAGTCAGGTCGATTTATATTGTTCTAAGGTTTTCCGCTTTATTTCTTAATAACTTATTTTTTGATTTTATTTGTTTGTCGCACAAAAAAACTTTTTGAAGTCCCGGTAGAAAGAGATTTCCCTAAAGAAAATGCTTTTAACGCCGACCAATAGCCTTTCCTTTTCCAAAAATTTTTACGAATACGCTTTTTTGATGCAGAAGTACGTTTTTTTGGAACTGCCATTTAAATAAAATGAAGAGATTACTCATTGGTATAGCTGGATGTGAAAGACATCTATTGTTCACAAAAAATCTGCGCTTTTCTAGATAATTTTTTTTCTAAAATTCTAAAAGAATAGACTCTGAACGATATGGTAAAATCGCATAAAATTTTTCTAAAAAAAAGAAGAATATTTTGAGTAACTTGTCCAAATTTGACTTGAATTTTCAAATTAGAAGGAGACTCATAATTAATCTTTGTCTTTCATATGATTTGACCAATTGGAACTTCTTGATTTGAATATTTGCAATATTTACAAGAAATTCAGAAAGAATAAGTAAAAAGAAATAAAAATGAAAAAAAAATATTTTTATATTTAAGTTAGTGCATATTTTCATTTTTTTATTGACTTCTTTCAAAAGAAGTAAAATCCGATAAACCGGAAACAATTAATTATGAATTTAAATTTTCTTATGCAACAAACATATCAATATGGGTGGATTTTACCTTTCGTTCCACTTCCAGTTCCTATGTTAATAGGAGTGGCCCTTCTTCTTTTTCCGACAGCAGCAAAAAATCTTCGTCGTATGTGGGCTTTTCCAAGTATTTTATTGTTAAGTATAGTCATGATTTTTTCAACTAATCTGTCTATTCAGCAAGTAAATAGCAGTTCTATCCACCAATATGTATGGTCTTGGACACTCGATAATGATTTTTCTTTAGAATTCGGCTGCTTGATCGATCCACTTACTTCTATTATG